TGGATGAATAGTTAGAGATGTATATTACCTCTCTTTTTTTCTCTTCAATGAAATGGAAATGATTGAAGTTTTTCTATTTGGAATCGTTTTGGGCCTAATTCCTATTACTTTGGCTGGATTGTTTGTAACCGCATATTTACAATACAGACGTGGCGATCAGTCGGACCTTTGATGAATTCGCATTCCTCACCTTTTATCCACGGGGGGTCCAGTGCGGAGGGCCCTTCCACCCCCTTCTTTGGTATCATTTTTTTGCACGAAGAATCACATCGCGCTCTGTAGGATTTGAACCTACGACATCGGGTTTTGGAGACCCGCGTTCTACCGAACTGAACTAAGGGCGCTTTTTTGTTTTCTTTTTTTTCTCAGAATAGAGAAGACTCTTTCCTTTTGTAACCCGAATCCCTTTTTTATACCTATCCTATAGTATACCATAAAATTCGAAATTATGTATGTCCAATTGGAATCGATCTCAACCGTAATTGATCTCTCGTGACTGCTCAGGGGAGCAGTATGTAGGGATGACAGGATTTGAACCCGTGACATTTTGTACCCAAAACAAACGCGCTACCAAGCTGCGCTACATCCCTTTCTTTTCTTTCAATGGGTCTACGTGTGGAATTCCTGTATTGTTTTCCATAGGCTCCTTTCCTCTATGGATAGAGACCATTTCTCTTTCCATTTCTTTTTTTTTCGGTATCATATAAGACATATACATCTATGATATACATATGTCAATATAAAATCGAAGATAAGAATCTTCGAAGATTAAGAGAAGAATTCTATTCTAATAGAATTAGATAAAAAGAAAGGGTTTCTCTACACATGAAATAGTCCTAAAGAAAAAAGAGTTGTTTGAAATGTTCCGTTCGGGCGGAGGGGAGGGGAGGCATATCCTTGCTTCCCTTTTTAGGAAAGCCACAATCGGATTTCCCCTATTTTTGTACATGGCAATTTGAATTCTGAACTTTCGTCGAAATAAAAGGAAGCCCTACCTCTATACATCCAATCATATATGTATTACCTTTATGTCGTATAATAAGGAATACCGAGGGAGGATTTGAAATGCGAGATCTAAAAACATATCTCTCCGCGGCGCCGGTACTAAGCGCTCTATGGTTCGGGGCTTTGGCAGGTCTATTGATAGAGATTAATCGTTTCTTTCCGGATGCGCTGACATTCCCCTTTTTTTAGTTATTGATATGGGAAGGGATGCAGAAGATTAGAGATAGAACCAGAGTGAAATATCTGTGACGAATCCCTCTCCCCCTCCTTTAGGAAGATTCAGGAGATAGAAGAGAATGGGGGCTGGGGGTAGGGTAAGATAGGAGCAAGGGGGGGGGGTCCCGGCTTCCGATGCCCCTTTCTTTCCTTTCGAGTGAAATAAAACAAAGGGTGCTTAGGGAGGATTGTTGTATAGGATATTGCAACAAAATCTTTCCTAATTGGATTTCGAGGCAGGAACTTCTTTTTTTTTCGTTTCTTTGGTTCGGAAAGAGAGAGGAGTTAGGTGAATCAAAAAACCACAAGGAGGTTTATGGCTAAGGGGAAAAATGCCCGAGTAAGGGTTGTTTTGGAATGTACGAGCTGTGTTCGAAGGGGTCTTAAGAATCAAAAAAAAAGGGACTCACCCGGCATTTCCAGATATATTACTCAAAAGAATCGGCACAATACGTCTAGTCAATTAAAATTGCGAAAATTCTGCCCTCATTGTTTCAAGCATACGATTCACGGGGAGATCGGAGATTGAGCCAAAGAGCTGCGTGTCACCTTTCCAAGGAGCATAAAAAGGGCATTCCTTCGATATGTATTCTATATCTTATAGAATTCAAAATAAGAAATCGAATGTGAAATATCTTGAATAGTGCTGCTAGAATAGAAGCAAAGTCCCTCTTCCTTCTTTGAAGCGGAGTCACTCTTTTTCAGTCCCTCTTCCTTCTTTTTTGAATTCTACCTAAATCATTTTGGATCCGATCGAAACGGGATTTTCGGGATAAGGAATCAACAAACCATGGATAAACCCAAGCGACTCTTTTTGAAACCCAAAGGCCCTCTTTTGACACCCAATCGCCCGCTTTTGAAAAAAAAGCGCTCCTTTTTGAAAAAAAAGAGACGCTTTTTGAAAAAAAAGAGACCCTTTCGTCGACGCGTGCCCGCGATTCAAAAGGGGGACCAAATTCACTATACAAACATTAGTTTAATTAGTCGATTTATTAGTCAACAAGGAAAAATATTATCGAGACGGGTCAAGAGAGTGACCTTAAAACAACAGCGCCTTCTTACTATTGCTATAAAACAAGCTCGTATTTTATCTTTGTTAGCTTTTCATGCTAGTGCGAAACTCTTCGAAAAAAAAAAGAAGCGAGTCCCCTCCACCCCCCCAAAAAAGGGCTTTCGAAAGCGAAACAGAAAAAAATAGGCGGACTCCTGAATGGAATCCAAATTCCAATCTGAATTGTATTGCTGCGTCCTAAGAAAAAACAGAATCAGGGGAAGAGGTTCTGTTTTTTATTGCTATTGCGCACGTGCGCCTATTTTGACGACCTTTTCACTTTTTCTATGCTATTTGATCATACTCATTCATTGCTACTCGACCTTCCCAGAGTCTCCAAGAAACTGCATTTTTGAATTCCATTTGAATTAGGAATGCAAAGGGTTCGGTGCATTCATCCGAATCCCCCTCTTTTCGAATATCACTGGCTCAAAATGATGGAAAGCCCATTTGGATTTGAGATAGCTATAAATTGTGTAAAGACAACTCCTATTTAGGATAGCTATTTGTGCAAGCATTTTACGATTAAGGACCAACTGCTCCTTGTATAGATTGTGTATGAGTTGACTATAACTATGGAATACCCCGTTTTTGCGAATTACTCCATTTAGCCGAGTGATCCACAAACGACGAAAATCCCTCTTTTGCCTCGCTCTATCACGATAAGCCGAAGCCAGCGCTCTTAGCGTCTCTTGAGCAATAACTCGAGTAAGCCTCGAATGGGCTCCTCGAGCGCCCAATGCAAAGAAATGCATTTTTTCTCTACGTTTCTTAGCTATAGAGCCTCGCGTAGTTCTGGACATTCACTACATGAAACTTTGATGAATAACTAATGGTAATGGATTTCTTTTTGGTTTCAGTTACTCTTTTCCCTCTCCTAGTTTTTGAATAACAAACGTATTTTTCCAATGTATAAAAGAAAAATTCCAATGGCTTTGGCTACTATAACCTTCCTGACCGCGATTTTTTCTTTTTTTTCTAGGCATGAGACCTTCCACTCCAAACTTCGATTGATACGAAGTATCAAAAAGACTTAGTAAGAAAAGGGGATAAATAGAAAGAAGTCAATAATGAGATAGCGGGTTCCATCGTTTCTATGGTTTCTTCTTGAACGGTCAGGTCTCCTCTATACACCGGAGCCCTCTCTTTCCTTGAATCAATGCGAGTGCCAACTTGTACAGTTCCCACTCTTTGGCTCTACCTATCCATTCTTCAGTAATAGGTCTTTCCCAATGAGACCCACCTATACAGTAACGGTATTTAATGCGAAGGATTCGCGAGGTAGCTGACCCTCTTAGTCCGTTCTTGCAAGAACGGAGGGATACTCTTTCCGCTTTTGAAATCGAATTTTTCCCGCTTAATGGGAATCGAGATTGACTCCCAATGGGGCATTCTTTTTCCTCTTAAATGAAAAATGGGGGTGATTGGATTTGAACCAATAAAAAAACCATAAATTGCAGACACAGTCGAAGAATATGATCGATTTTTGGACTTTTTCAATAGGGTTCATTCTATTCTCTGGTCCTACTTGTTAATACTGGACTATTCTTTTCCCGGCCCGTAATCTTGTGATCTGAACGAGTCGCACATACGTCCTAGTACATGTGCCTCGGCGCTGAGGGCACCCCCGAAGCGCGGGGGATTTCGTAGCATTTCGGACTGGCTGTCTTGCGTTTCTAAGAAGTTGTTGAGTAGTTGGCATGCTAAATAAGATACCGAATGGACTGGTTTAGATCCATCCTAACCGGAAGCTTCTAAATCCCTTCTCTTTCCTTTCCTCCATTCATCGAATGGAAGAATTGAAAACGCAATCGGGGAAGAATCGAAAATAGAAAGTCATGGATTGGAGCAAAAGGCCTCCTTTTTCGATTAGTTAATCGAGGATCCCAAGCTCCTGGGATGTATCAAGGAACCCGGCTTGGTCTTTGGTTTCATCAGGTTCCGTCCCCTTTATTTTTCAGCTATAATCTGATCAATAATTCCGTAGGCCTTGGCTTCCTTTGGTGTCATATAAGTATCCGATTCCAGGTCTACAGTTAGAACCCACCAGGATTGGCCTGTTCTGTGTGCATAAATATCTGTGACGGATTCGCGCAAGTCTAAGAGTACAAGCGCTTCCTTCACAACTCGTCCTAGCGTGTCCTCAAAGGACTTCATACGAGGTTGGTGAATCATTACCCTAGCGTGAGGGAATGCTGCACGTTTGGTGAAATTTCCTCCGAGCAAAGCAACCGATGCCATGGAAGCCGCGAGTCCGAGGCATATGGTACTTACTCCCACAGAGCGCATAGTATCATAAATAGCCAGCCCGGAGAATACGAATCCCCCAGGAGAGTTTATAAGCATGATGGGCTCCCAGCCAGGACGGTCTATAGTGAGAAATACCATAAGACTTATGAGGTTATTTGCGAGCTCCGTGTTAATTTCTCGGCCTAAAAAAAGGGCTCTTTCCCGATAAACTCGATTATATAAGTCAACCCAAGTGGCTTCTTCCTCTTCAGAAGCTTCAAAGACTACTTTTGGAACACCAAACGGCATATAAATAAAATGGATTTGATTCCGTAATGAATGACTCTAGTTACTTGGATGTGGAAGCGTAACCGTGTCATGTTTTTCTTCTATGAATGAATTCCTTCTCTTTTCTTCGATGAATCGATTCATAGAATAGCAGCCCTTGATTCGATCCATAGATCTGTCTTATTTATTAGGACAATACCTTTCTTATCATCTGGACAGGATAGGATCTTTCCTATTCGGACCATGTCTCCCTTATCAAGACGGAAGAGAATGAATAAAGGAAAATGCAAAGAAGGAGTCTTTTGCTTTTTTTTGTTTGAAATGATGATGAGGAAATAGGAAAGCGCTCCCTCCTCCTTCTAGAAATAGAAAATGAGAGCAATCCCCATTGCGTATTGGTACTTATTGGGTATAGAATAGATCTGCTTCTCTTTGTTCCTACGAACCAAAGACACTCTTCTATTATTACTCAAAGAATGGAACAAACGTGAATCTTTCTCCCAAAGAATTTGCGGAAGCGGAAAAAGAGGAGATCCATTTTTTCAATGCAATAAAGTTCCTATAGTACCTATTTTGAAGGGGTCCTTCCATGGGTTTGCCTTGGTATCGTGTTCATACTGTTGTATTGAATGATCCGGGTCGTTTGCTTGCTGTCCATATAATGCATACGGCTCTGGTTGCTGGTTGGGCCGGTTCGATGGCTTTATATGAATTGGCCGTTTTTGACCCCTCTGACCCTGTCCTTGATCCGATGTGGAGACAGGGTATGTTCGTTATACCTTTCATGACTCGTTTAGGAATAACCAACTCGTGGGGTGGTTGGAGTATTACAGGAGGGACTGTCACAGCCCCGGGGATTTGGAGTTACGAAGGTGTGGCCGGTGCACATATTGTGTTTTCGGGCTTGTGCTTTTTGGCAGCTATCTGGCATTGGGTGTATTGGGATCTAGAAATCTTTTCTGATGAACGTACCGGAAAACCCTCTTTGGATTTGCCCAAGATCTTTGGAATTCATTTATTTCTCTCCGGGGCGGCTTGTTTTGGTTTTGGTGCATTTCATGTAACAGGATTGTATGGTCCTGGGATCTGGGTGTCCGATCCTTACGGATTAACTGGAAGGGTGCAGTCCGTAAACCCAGCTTGGGGTGTGGACGGTTTTGATCCTTTTGTTCCGGGAGGAGTGGCCTCTCATCATATTGCAGCGGGTACCTTGGGCATATTGGCAGGGCTCTTCCATCTTAGTGTACGTCCGCCGCAGCGTTTATATAAAGGATTACGTATGGGGAATATCGAAACCGTCCTTTCCAGTAGTATTGCGGCTGTCTTTTTTGCAGCTTTTGTTGTTGCTGGAACTATGTGGTATGGTTCAGCAACTACCCCAATCGAATTGTTTGGACCCACTCGTTATCAATGGGATCAGGGATACTTTCAGCAAGAAATATATCGAAGAGTTGGTGCGGGGCTGGCGGAAAATCAAAGTTTATCCGAAGCTTGGGCGAAAATTCCTGAAAAATTGGCTTTTTATGATTATATTGGTAATAATCCGGCAAAGGGGGGATTATTCAGAGCAGGCTCAATGGACAATGGGGATGGAATCGCTGTTGGGTGGTTAGGACACCCTATCTTTAGAGATAAAGAAGGGTGCGAACTTTTTGTACGCCGTATGCCCACTTTTTTTGAAACATTTCCAGTCGTTTTGGTCGACGGAGACGGAATTGTTAGAGCGGATGTTCCTTTTCGAAGGGCAGAATCCAAGTATAGTGTCGAACAGGTAGGTGTAACGGTTGAGTTCTATGGCGGCGAACTCAATGGAGTCATTTATAGTGATCCTTCTACCGTGAAAAAATACGCTAGGCGCGCTCAATTAGGTGAAATTTTTGAGTTAGATCGTGCTGCGTTGAAATCTGACGGCGTTTTTCGTAGCAGCCCAAGGGGCTGGTTTACGTTTGGACATGCTTCCTTTGCGTTGCTCTTCTTCTTCGGACATATTTGGCACGGTGCTAGAACCTTGTTCCGAGACGTTTTCGCTGGGATTGACCCGGATTTGGATGCTCAAGTAGAATTTGGGGCATTCCAAAAACTTGGTGATCCAACCACAAAAAGACAGACAGTCTGATACAACAGTCTTACCTTCTTTTTGCCTCGAGAGAGGTTTTTCTTTTGTGATTTCGACCAAAGGGGAAAGTTAGGAGCGCGCAGTATGGGGTTAGGAAAAAAGGGAGGTTGTGGATCCATTTGGATTGGAATTGCTGCCCTTTCCGGGTTTGTTTTGTACTCATCCCGACGAAACAGGTAGGGAAGCTATAATAGGAAAGCGCGATCAAATTTATGGAAGCATTGGTTTATACATTCCTCTTAGTCTCGACTCTCGGGATCATTTTTTTTTCGATCTTTTTTCGAGAACCACCCAGGGTTCCAACTAAAAAATAGAAGGATTGTGCATTCTTGTAAAATAGAAGGAATGCGCCCCCTAATCATATACATATCAGGGAGGTCCGGTCCTTTAGCTAGTCCCCGTGTTCCTCGAATGGATCTCTTAGTTGTTGAGAGGGTTGCCCAAAAGCAGTATATAAGGCATACCCAGTAAAACTCACAAGTAATCCAGATATAGAGATGGCGACTAGGGTTGCTGTTTCCATTATTCTAGAATTTGAAGACCATGACGGATCTGTGATAAGATCCTTTATTTAGAACGGAATGGTATACAAAGTCAACAAATCTCACTGAATCCAAAAGAATAGGATATATGGCTACACAAATCGTTGAGGATAGTTCTCGATCCGGTCCAAGACGAACCAATGTGGGGAGTTTATTAAAACCATTGAATTCGGAATATGGGAAAGTCGCTCCAGGGTGGGGAACGACCCCTTTGATGGGTGTCGCAATGGCTCTCTTTGCGATCTTCCTATCCATCCTTTTGGAGATTTACAATTCCTCCGTTTTACTGGACGGAATTTCCATGAATTAGATTGATAAAAAGAACAAAGTCCTAGTTATTCAATCCCTTTAATACAAAGCGAAGCCTTTAGTTCTAGAATTGGAAACCCAGTCTATTTGGTCAGTTCGATCGCGGAATTTGAGTCTTTCTGTATTTTCGGAATATGAGTGTGTGACTTGTTCTAATGGATCCTATTGATAGTATAGAGAGAAGAGCTCTGTCGTCTTGAGATAGGTGCTTTTAGCTCGTCGGATATTCATTTGAGTATCCGGAGCACGGGAATATATGAAGATCGCAAAGTATTCGAACTATGATTCATACTCAGGAGTTCGACCTCGCAGCTACACCCAAAAGGATTCGTGAAAAGACAACAATTGCAAGATTTGCCTCTTTGAAATTCCCGTTTACCCGAAAGGGAAAGAGCAAAAGTCGGTTTCTTTTTTTTTTTGAGTCCTTCTATCCATTCCGTGACTCATTGACTAAGTGATGATCCCACGGTTCTTACTCATGGAATCCCTGGATTTAGGTTGTGCAGGGTTGGGGGAATCATCTCGCTTCTAGTATGAGTCTGAGGTTTCAATCGATTCATAGGGTCTTAACAAGAGAATTCCTGTATACTCAAAAAAAGAATCAAGAAAACAAGAGAAAGGGCACATTCCTACAATAAAAAAAAGAAAAATTCTACACAAATAAAAAAAACGAAAAAAAAACAAAGAAATAGGGAAAGAGAAGATTCAAGAGGCTACGAACCCTCAAGATAAAGATGGGCAAGCCGACTTGATTTTTTGGCATTCTAACCACAAGAAGGGCTTTCGGATTTGGACCCTTTCCGATCTTCAGAGAAGATTGAATTAGAGGGTTTGTAAGTTTCAAACTTTCTATTCCATATCCGTTTCAACCAATACAGTATTGGGGTCTTTTTGTTTGAGCTGTACGAGATGAAATTCTCATATACAGTTCTCGGAGGGGGGTGCCTAGCTTTGGGTTACCTATCTCAATAAAGTATATGATTGGTTCGAAGAACGCCTCGAGATTCAGGCGATTGCGGACGATATAACAAGTAAGTACGTGCCCCCTCATGTCAACCTATTTTATTGTTTAGGGGGAATTACGCTTACTTGTTTTTTAGTACAAGTAGCTACCGGATTTGCTATGACGTTTTACTATCGCCCTACTGTTACGGAGGCTTTTTCTTCTGTGCAATACATAATGACCGAAGCCAACTTTGGGTGGTTAATCCGATCAGTCCATCGATGGTCAGCAAGTATGATGGTCCTAATGATGATCTTGCACGTATTTCGTGTCTATCTTACCGGTGGTTTTAAAAAACCCCGCGAATTGACTTGGGTTACAGGTGTGGTTCTGGGTGTATTGACTGCATCCTTTGGTGTAACCGGTTATTCCTTACCTCGGGACCAGATTGGTTATTGGGCAGTCAAAATTGTAACAGGCGTACCGGACGCTATTCCTGTAGTAGGATCCCCTTTGGTAGAGTTATTGCGCGGAAGTGCTAGTGTGGGACAATCTACTTTGACGCGTTTTTATAGTTTACACACTTTTGTATTACCCCTTCTTACCGCTGTATTTATGTTAATGCATTTTTTAATGATTCGCAAGCAAGGAATTTCGGGTCCTTTATAAAAAAGAGGGGTCGTAGCTAGTTTGAATCCAGTCATTTTTTTTTTCGCTTGGGGGGGGGGGCGAAAGAAGAAGATTTCATTGCTACAATACAAAGAGGGATTCTTGAAAAGAATAAGACAGGTATTTGGACATTTCTCTTCAACTTTCCAACATTGCATTACTTATTGGATACCCATAGTGAATGTTGAAGTGAATTCTCAAAAAATGAAATGGATTATGGGAGTGTGTGACTTGAACTATTGATTGGGCCCTGTGGATAGAGGCTTTTATCCGCCGCATTGAAATTGGAAATCGAATGCATGTGTCTTTGTGCCACCCACCCTCGAAGCCTCATAGAAAGCATAGGTGGGTTCGCTGAAAGAAAAGAGAGTCTTTTCTATGATTCGACCCGATCGTGCCGTGCATGCCACGAGAAGGCTCCATCAAATCCAGTAGAATCCGTTATTTGGTAGAATCCAAATTCTTTTTTAGAGAGACTCTCGGTAATAGCATGAAAATGCATGCATTTCCAATGCATTGACCCGATTTCGAAAACTATTGGAGTGAAGCAAGGGATCTAAAGAAGAGTAAGGGCTCGACTCAAATTAGTAACAAGGAAATCCTGTGTATGCCAAACTCGATCCATCTTGTTT